AAAAAATCAAGGGATGTAGATAAATGGAAAGGTGATAGAAAGAGAGAACAAAAATATCAATGCTATATGATTCCAATATGTATGGTCTATGAATCACTTCATAAAAGGCAGTGTGATAAAGCATTAGTATTGATAAAAATAATAATAAAGAGCCCTGGGTTAATACAAACTGAGTAGATTGACTCGGGAATGTATTTTTTGTCGAGCTCCATTGCAGAGTTCAAGCCTAACCATTAACGGAGAAGCTATGGGAACGACGAAACCTGTGACTCCATAGGATTCCATTTAAAAGGAATCCTAATCATTCATTGGGCGGGATGGCGGAACGAACCAAGAACAAATTGATTTACTCTGAGAGGTCATGGATTAACCTTAGGGATAAAGCAGGAAAGAGTCAATATTCGCCCGCGAAAACTTTATTTTTTTTTATTTAAAAATATTGTCTTGCTTGATTCGAGATTCGATAGGAGTAAAAAAAGCATTATCTATATCTATAAATCTATAAATATACATGATATACAGCTTACCATGTAAAAAATTCAATATCAATGAAATCCCATTACTTAAGTTTATTTATGAAATACATATCTGTAATATTATTGAATCCTTTACTTCGCGAGGAGCTGGATGAGAAGAAACTCTCATGTCCGGTTCTGTAGTAGAGATGGGATTAAGAAAGAACCATCTACTATAACCCAAAAAGAACCAGATTTCGTAAGCAACATAGAGGAAGAATGAAGGGAATATCTTGTCGAGGCAATCGTATTTGTTTCGGCAAATACGCCCTTCAGGCACTTGAACCCGCTTGGATCACAGCTAGACAAATAGAAGCAGGGCGAAGAGCAATGACACGATATGCGCGTCGTGGTGGAAAAATATGGGTACGTATATTTCCCGACAAACCCATTACAGTAAGACCTACGGAGACACGTATGGGTTCGGGGAAGGGATCCCCCGAATATTGGGTATCCGTTGTTAAACCAGGTCGAATACTTTATGAAATGGGCGGAGTATCAGAAACTGTAGCCAGAGCAGCTATTGAAATAGCTTCGTGCAAAATGCCTATACGAACTCAATTTCTTATTTCAGTATAGAGATGTAGAAAACAAAATGGGGTATTGAAGAGAAAAAAAGCCTGGTTTACTTATTTCTTTCTGGTTTCTAGACAAACACTATTTCTTTTTTTTTCTCATCCTTTACATTGAAATAACGGATTCCCATAAAAATGATATGATTCAACCTCAGACTCTTTTGAATGTAGCGGATAACAGCGGAGCTCGAAAATTGATGTGTATTCGAATCATAGGGGCTGGTAATCACCGATATGCTCATATCGGTGACATTATTGTTGCTGTAATCAAAGAAGCAGTTCCCAATATGCCTCTAGAAAGATCAGAAATAATTAGAGCTGTAATTGTACGTACACGTAAAGAACTCAAACGTGACAACGGGATGATAATACGATATGATGACAATGCAGCGGTTGTCATTGATCAAGAAGGAAATCCAAAAGGAACTCGAGTTTTTGGTGCGATTGCTCGGGAATTGAGACAATTAAATTTTACTAAAATAGTTTCATTAGCTCCTGAGGTATTATAAATACTAGTAAATGAAACTATGATTTAGTTATAGTAGGATATCTGAATGAAATAGATCAAATTAATCGATTGTGTATCACGCATATACTTTTAATAATGGAACAATTAAAGCAAAAAAAAAACATGTTGATTATATCAAAATGAAGAAGCACCAATAATTTTAATTCGTCATGGGTAGGGACGCCATTGCTGATATAATAACTTCTATAAGAAATGCTGACATGGGGAAAAACGGAACGATTAGAATAATATCTACTAATATAACCGAAAACATTGTTAAAATACTCCTACGAGAAGGCTTTATTGAAAATGTTCGAAAACATCAGGAAAGGCACAAATATTTCTTGGTTTCAACCTTGCGACATAGAAGAACTAGGAAGGGAATATATAGAACTATTTTAAAACGCATCAGTCGACCTGGTCTACGAATCTATTCCAACTATCAACAAATTCCTAAGATTTTAGGTGGAATGGGGATTGTAATTCTTTCTACTTCTCGAGGCATAATGACAGATCGAGAAGCTAGACTAGAAAGAATTGGAGGGGAAATTTTGTGTTATATATGGTGATCCCACTCAGGTATCCTAATTTTATCTCTAACTTCCTAATTTGTGAAATAGAGAGGAAAAGTGAGTTATATAACTCTTCCTCCATTAGTTGATACTTCAAGGGGGTTATCTGGAATGAAAGAACAAAAATTGATTCATGAGGGTTTAATTACTGAATCACTTCCCAACGGTATGTTCCGAGTCCGTTTAGATAATGAAGATCTAATTCTAGGTTATATTTCAGGTAGGATCCGGCGCAGTTTTATACGTATACTACCGGGAGATAGAGTCAAAATCGAAATAAGTCGATATGATTCAACCAGGGGACGTATAATTTATAGACTTCGCAGCAAA